ATCGATGAACTGATCGAATTAACCAACCAAAATTGGCCTCAGTCATTATGTATTGAACAGAGGAAAAAGCTTCTGTAACGGTTGGACGATAGTAAAAAGTCATAGCAAAACCTGTAGCTACTTGTACTAAAAAACAAGTAAGTGTGATCCCCCCTAAACAATAAAATATGTTGACATGAGGAGGAACATATTTACTAGTTATATCATCCGCAATCGCCTGAATCTCGAGACGTTCCTCAAACCAATCATATACCTTATTGAGATAGGTAATCCAAAGGAATTCCCCCTCTGAGAACCGTATATGAGAATTTCATCTCGTACGGCTCAAGCGGAAACACACAAATACTGATTTCAACGGATATGTAATAGAAAGTTCAAAACTTCTTAGCCACTTGATTCGATTTGCCCCAAAGATACGAAGTAACAAAAATCCGGAATCTCTTCTTTGTGATGATAATGCCAAAAATATCAAGTTGGCTCATCCATCTTTCTTTATGTTGATCGGTACAGGCCTCTTGAATCTTCTCTTCCCTATTTTTTTATTTGTTATTTGATTTGTTGTTTTTTTGTGCGTAATGCAGATTAACAATAGTTTTGCTATTGATAGGAATTCCCTTGTTGAGACCCTATGAATCAATTGAAACCTCAGATTCATACTAGAACCACGATGATTTAATCAAGCAAAGCCTCAAGCTAAACTCAAAGGTTCTCTGAGTAAGAACCGTTTGATGATCACTTATTCAATGAATGGATGTAATGACTCAACAAAATATAGAGAAACATTTGTCCTTTGTTCAAACTGAAAGAAGAAAAATCGTTTGATTTAGGAAATACCTATTTGAATTTTTTTTTTGAGTCCGGTTGCGAAGTCTGAATAGTAAATAGTAGGTATGAATCATAGTTCAAATATTTCTTTTCTTGATCTATTCTATATATTCCGTGCTCCAGATACTAGAATAAATATCCGACGAGGTAGAATCATCTTGATAGAGATGACAGGCCCATTTTCTGTATTATCAATAGGATCAATTATAACAAGTCACACACTCATATTCCGGAAATACCGAAACAAATAAATCTCACGGTCGAACTACCGGAATGGTCTATAAATCCGAGTCTTTCTTAAGTAAAGTAATTTTTTTGATTGAAAAACTAGGACTTTATAGTTCTTATGAACCTAACTCATTGAAATTCCATCCAGTAAAACGGAAGAATTATAAATTTCCAAAATAATAGATAGGAATATCGCAAATAGAGCCATTGCGACCCCCATAAGTGGTGTAGTCCCCCAGCCCGGTGCTACTTTACCATATTCCGAATTCAATGGTTTCAATAAATTCCCTACAGTAGTTCGTCTTGGCCCAGATCTAGAACTACCCTCAACGGTTTGTGTAGCCATAAAATACTATTCCTTGGTTGAGATCTGTTGACTTTGTATACCATTCCGTTGTAGTTGTAAATAAACGATCTTATCGTAGATCCATTGTGATCTTGAAATTATCTAAAAATGGAAACAGCAACCCTAGTCGCCATCTCCATATCTGGTTTACTTGTAAGCTTTACTGGGTACGCCTTATATACCGCTTTTGGGCAACCCTCTCAACAACTAAGAGATCCATTCGAAGAACACGGGGACTAGTTGAAGTAATGAGTCTCCCATATTGGGAGGCTCATTACTTCAATTGAGATAATGAAAAATTATTTCATTTTTTTAGTTTTAGTCGGAACCTTAGGCGGTTCTCGAAAAAAGATAGCGAAAAAAATTATCCCTAAAGTCGAGACTAAAAGGAATGTATAAACCAATGCTTCCATAGATTCGATCGTGGTTTACAATTATAGCTTCCACACCTATTCATTTGGGATCATTTACCATATAAAGAAAAGTAAAGAGTCAAAGAATAAATGGTGATTCAAATCAAGATTTCTCCGGTACCTTATGTCAAATCAAAAAAAATAGAGGCGAAAGATACCAGAGCAATGTTGTATCAGACTACTTGTCTCCTTGTAGTTGGATCCCCAAGTTTTTGAAATGCTCCAAATTCCACTTGAGCATCCAAATCTGGATCAATACCAGCAAAAACATCTCTGAACAAGGTTCTAGCACCATGCCAAATGTGTCCAAAAAAGAAGAGCAAAGCAAACGTAGCATGCCCAAAAGTGAACCAACCCCTTGGACTGCTACGAAAAACACCATCGGATTTCAAAGTAGCCCGATCTAATTCAAAAATTTCACCTAATTGGGCACGTCTAGCGTATTTTTTTACAGTAGCAGGATCACCATAACTAACTCCATTGAGTTCGCCACCATAGAACTCGACAGTTACACCTACTTGTTCAACACTATACTTTGATTCTGCCCTTCTAAAAGGAACATCGGCTCTCACAATTCCGTCTCCATCTACTAAAACTACCGGAAATGTTTCAAAAAAAGTAGGCATACGACGTACAAAAAGCTCGCGCCCTTCTTTATCTCTAAAGACGGGGTGTCCTAACCATCCAA